AATTACTAATAAAAAAAAAATTCACTTTATCTTTATTTCGACTATAAAAAAGTCACTTTATAATATTAGTAAGAAAAATTCACATATTTTTTGTGATTTATCCTACTTGTCACAAGCATATGTATTTTACAAATTATCACAAACCCAAGTTATTAATTTGTCTAAATTTAGATCTGTTCTTCAATATAACACAACGTCTTGCTTCCTTAAGACTAAAATAAAGGACTATTTTAAAACACTAGGAATATTTCATTCGGAATTAAAACATAAGAAACTTCAGAGTTATAGAATCAATCAATGGAAAAACTGGTTAAGATGGCATTATCAATACGATTTATCTCAGATTAGATGGTCTAGATTAATGCCAAAAAAATGGCGAACTAAGGTTAATCAAAGTTGTATGGCTCAAAATAAAAATAGAAACTTAAACAAATGGAATTCATATGACAAAGACCAATTAATTCATTACAAAAAAGAAAATGATTCGGAACTCTATTCATTATCAAACCAAAAAGATAATTTTAAAAAATGTTATAGATATGGTCTTTTAGCATATAAATCAATTAATTATGAAAATAAAAGTGACTCATTTTTTTCTAGATTACCCTTTCAAGTAAAGAAGAACTTAGAAATTTCGTATAATTCCAACACGTCCAAACACAACTTTGTTGATATGCCCGGCAATCTTCATATCAATAATTATCTAAGAAAGGTCAATATTCTAGATATAGAAAGAAATCTCGATAGAAAATATTTTGATTGGAAAATTATCCATTTTTCTCTTAGACAAAAAGGAGATATTGAAGCCTGGGTTAAGATCGATACCAACAGTAATCCAAATACTAAAATTGGTATTAATAATTATCAAATAATTGATAAAATTGAGAAAAAAGGGGTTTTTTATCTTACAACTCATCAAAATCCAGAAAAAACTCAAAAAAATTCGAAAAAAGTCTTTTTTGATTGGATGGGAATGAATGAAAAAATATTTAATCGTCCCATATTGAATCTGGAATTTTGGTTCTTCCCAGAATTTGTACTACTTTATAATGTCTATAAAATAAAACCGTGGATTATACCAAGCAAATTCCTTCTTTTTAATTTGAATACAAATGAAAATGTTATTCAAAATAAAAACCAAAAACAAAACTTTTTTCTACCATCAAATAAAAAAATAAAGAATCGAAGTCAAGAAACAAAAGAACCCCCAAGTCAAAGAGAGCGTGGATCAGATATAGAAAACAAAGGAAATCTGAGCCCTGTTTTTTCAAAACATCAAACCGATCTTGAAAAAGATTACGTGGAATCAGACACAAAAAAGGGTCAAAATAAAAAACAATACAAAAGCAACACGGAAGCAGAACTAGATTTGTTCTTGAAACGTTATTTGCTTTTTCAATTGAGATGGAACGATGCTTTGAATAAAAGAATGCTCGAAAATATCAAGGTATATTGTCTCCTGCTTCGACTGATAAATCCAACCAAAATTACTATATCGTCAATTCAAAGGAGAGAAATGAGTTTGGATATAATGCTGATTCAGGCAAATTTACCTCTTACAGACTTGATGAAGAAGGGGGTATTGATTATCGAACCTATTCGGTTGTCTGTAAAACATAATGGACAATTTATTATGTATCAAACCATAGGTATTTCATTGGTTCATAAAAGTAAACACCAAACTAATCAAAGATACCGAGACCAAAGATATGTTGATAAAAAGAATTTTGACGAATTCATTCTGCAACCTCAAACTCAAAGAATAAATACAGAAAAAACTCATTTTGATTTGCTTGTTCCTGAAAATATTTTATGGTCTAGACGTCGTAGAGAATTGAGAATTCGAAGTTTTTTTAATTCTTTGAATTGGAATGTCGTCGATAGAAATTCAGTATTTTGCAACGAAACCAATGTAAAAAACTGGAGTCAATTTTTGGGTGAACGGAAACCCCTTTATAAAGATAAAAATAAATTAATTAAATTTAAGTTCTTTCTTTGGCCTAATTATCGATTAGAAGATTTAGCTTGTATGAATCGTTATTGGTTTGATACCAATAATGGTAGCCGTTTCAGTATCTTAAGGATACATATGTATCCACGATTGAAAATTAATTGATAGTACTATATACCCTGTCTCGTATAGAGTATCTGAAAGCAAACAAATGCAAACATGCCTTGTTTTACATCTCATTCGAATCTAATTCGAGTAGACAATACTAAATCAATAAAATAAGGTATTGATTAGATCTAGAAATGAATCAACAGAATCTTCTTCATTTTAGGATTTTAGGTTTCAATTATTCGCTTTTGTGACTGAAAAAAACGTACCTACCACCTTTTTGGATTCCTATCTGAATCAAATTTGAAATTTGATTAATTTATTGGAATTGCTAAAATTAGAGGTTCATAAAGAAATTAAGTCTATATACCACGTTCAAATTACTGGCATTATTATTACTGATCAATAAAATTATAAAAAATCCATATCTGTAAAATAAAGAAAGGGGAAATTCATTTATGGTAAAAAATTCTGTCATTTCAGTTATTTTTCAAAAAGAAAAGAAAGGATCTGTTGAATTTCAAGTATTCAATTTCACCAATAAGATACGGAGACTTACTTCACATTTAGAATTGCACAAAAAAGACTATTTATCTCAGAGAGGTTTGAAGAAAATTTTGGGAAAACGTCAACGACTGCTAGCTTATTTGGCAAAAAAAAATAGAGTACGTTATAAAGAATTAATTAATCAGTTGGACATTCGAGAGACAAAAACTCGTTAATTTGATTAATTTGAAGAGTTATTTCATTTTCACTTATATGTTTCGATTAAATTTTGATGAACTTCTTTTCACTTTCAGTAATTCATGGAAGAATGAATCGTTAAAAAACTTATGACTGCACCAACTACAAGAAAAGACCTCATGATAGTCAATATGGGGCCTCAGCACCCATCAATGCACGGTGTTCTTCGACTCATCGTTACTCTAGATGGTGAAGATGTTGTCGACTGCGAACCAATATTGGGTTATTTACATAGAGGGATGGAGAAAATTGCGGAAAACCGAACAATTATACAATATTTGCCTTATGTAACACGTTGGGATTATTTAGCTACTATGTTCACAGAAGCAATAACCATAAATGGACCCGAACAATTAGGCAATATTCAAGTACCTAAAAGGGCTAGCTATATCAGAGTCATTATGTTGGAGTTGAGTCGGATAGCTTCTCATTTGTTATGGCTCGGTCCTTTTATGGCGGATATTGGTGCACAGACCCCTTTCTTCTATATTTTTCGAGAAAGAGAATTGATATATGACCTATTCGAAGCTGCCACCGGTATGCGAATGATGCATAATTATTTTCGTATTGGAGGAGTGGCTGCCGATCTACCCTATGGCTGGATAGATAAATGTTTGGATTTTTGCGATTATTTTTTAACAGGGGTTGCTGAGTATCAACAACTTATTACCCGGAATCCTATTTTTTTAGAACGAGTTGAAGGCGTAGGCATTATTGGGAGAGACGAGGCAGTAAATTGGGGTTTATCGGGACCAATGCTACGAGCTTCCGGAATAGAATGGGATCTTCGTAAAGTTGATCATTATGAGTCTTACGACGAATTTGATTGGCAGGTTCAATGGCAACGAGAAGGGGATTCATTAGCTCGTTATTTAGTACGAATCGGTGAAATGACAGAATCCATAAAGATTATTCAACAGGCTCTGGAAGGAATTCCAGGAGGGCCTTACGAAAATTTAGAAATGCGACGTTTTGACAGATTAAAAGATCCTGAATGGAATGATTTTGAATATCGGTTTATTAGTAAAAAGCCTTCTCCAACTTTTGAATTGTCGAAACAAGAACTTTATGTGAGAGTTGAAGCCCCAAAAGGAGAATTGGGGATTTTTCTGATAGGAGACCAGAGCGTTTTTCCTTGGAGATGGAAAATTCGCCCACCAGGTTTTATCAATTTGCAAATTCTTCCTCAGTTAGTTAAAAGAATGAAATTGGCTGATATTATGACAATACTAGGTAGCATAGATATCATTATGGGAGAAGTTGATCGTTGAAATGATAATTGATACAACAGAAATAGAGACTATCAATTCTTTTTCCAAATTGGAATCCTTAAAAGAAGTCTATGGGATCATATGGATGCTTGTCCCTATTGTGACTCTTGTATTAGGAATCACAATAGGTGTACTAGTAATTGTTTGGTTAGAAAGAGAAATATCTGCAGGAATACAACAACGTATCGGGCCTGAATATGCCGGCCCTTTAGGAATTCTTCAAGCTCTAGCAGATGGGACAAAACTACTTTTGAAAGAGAACCTTATTCCATCTACAGGAGATACTCGTTTATTCAGTATTGGGCCATCCATAGCAGTAATATCTATCTTTCTAAGTTATTCAGTAATTCCTTTTGGTGATCACCTTGTTCTAGCCGATCTTAGTATTGGTGTTTTTTTTTGGATTGCCATTTCAAGTATTGCTCCCGTTGGACTTCTTATGTCGGGGTATGGATCAAATAATAAATATTCCTTTTTAGGTGGTCTACGGGCAGCTGCTCAATCAATTAGTTATGAAATACCATTAGCTCTATGTGTGTTATCAATATCTCTACGTGTGATTCGGTGAGACCTAAAATTTATCAAAATTCTTTTCTTTCTAGAAACAAGGATAAAAAGATTTGATTGACTATATATATTTTTATTTTTCTTCAGCATTTGAGTTGATGAACTAAACCAGATAGTTATATGAGTGAAAGAAAACGGCTTCTAAATTTGCAGTAAAAAAGTTGAGTCTCATTTCCTATGTACAAGAATCAAATGGTGAAAAAAGTAAACATAAGCAAGAGAGATTGTTTACCCCAAGATTCGTGAATTGTCATGATAGCTTGAAGCGGGTTCAAAAGACCAACTCTATGGAGTTTTTACTGTCTATTACCATAGATGGATTTCCACAACGGGAGGTTTTTGAAACAAAAAATGAGTGG